AACAATAGCTTCCATCGCATGAATAATTGATCCAGATCCTAAGAACAACAATGCCTTCGAATAAGCATGAGTAATCAAATGAAATAAAGCAGCTCGATAAGACCCCATACCTAGAGCTAACATCATATAACCCAATTGAGACATTGTAGAATAAGCTAAGCTTTTCTTAATATCTTTTTGAGCAAGAGCTAAAGTGGCTCCTAAAAATAATGTTATTATACCTATCAAAGCTATTAGATTTAGAATGTAAGGTATAACTATGAAAAGAGGAAGAAGCCGAGCTACAAGAAAAATTCCTGCGGCTACCATAGTAGCGGCATGTATAAGAGCCGAAATGGGGGTAGGCCCTTCCATGGCATCAGGTAACCATACATGAAGGGGAAATTGGGCGGATTTAGCAACCGCGCCGGCAAATAACAGGGAGGCGCATACAGTAACAAATAAAAAATTAACTTCATTATTATAAACCAAGTTATTGAATATTTCAAACAAATCCCGAAATTCGAAACTACCTGTTATCCAATAAAAACCCAAAATTCCTAATAATAAACCAAAATCCCCGACACGATTAGTTACAAACGCTTTTTGACAAGCATTCGCGGCACTGGGTCGTGTGAACCAAAAACCTATTAATAGATAAGAACACACTCCAACTAATTCCCAAAAAATATAAATTTGTATCAAATTCGAACTAGTAACTAATCCCAACATTGAAGTATTGGAAAAACTCATATAAGCAAAAAATCTCAAATATCCCTGATCATGAGACATATAATTGTCACTATAAATAAGAACCATAATTCCAACAGTAGTGATTAATATCGACATAATAGAAGTAAGTGGATCAACCAAGCAGCCAAATTCTAAAGAAAAATCATTATTGATGGTCCAAGACCATACATATTGATAGACAGAATTTTTATTTATTTGCTGAATAGAAAAAAGGGCTGAAAAAACCATAACTATACTTAATAATAAAACACTAGGAAAAGCCCACATACGGCGAAGATTTTTTGTTGCCGTTGGAAAAAGTAGAAGTCCTGTTCCAATTAAGATAGGAACTGGAAGTGGAATGAAAGGTATAATCCATGAATATTGATATGTATATTCCATAAAAAAAAAAAAAAAAAAAAAAATTATCTTAATTAATTGTTTCTGAGTCACCGGTTCTTATTTCTTTTCTTTTGAGAGGGGTCGGTTAATAAAAAAAAATTAAGATATATAAAAAAAACTTAAATAGAATTTTCTAGCCTTAATTATTCTGAATCTTTCCAAACTACTTCAAATATTTAAAATCAAGAGGTTGCAATTGGTCAAATGATATAAATAAGTCACTAGTGAAAAAAAAAAAAATACGTATTTAATTTTATTAATACTGAATTGTTAATATTAAATTCAAATTTTTAAATAAAATTTTATGAAGATAAAAAATGAAAATTTGAATTTTCATTTTAATTATTACGTATTACAATAATTTTTTTATATCTATAGAACAAGGATAAATAATTATACCAAAAACAGTATTTGATCTGAATCATAAAGCCCATAACTAAAACTATTTATTGTAATTCGGTTATTTAGAATCATTAACCAATTTGTTTTGTAACTAATTGTTTGTCTTCCATTACAATAAAAGCTATTTGTAGGAAATGCTATGATATCCAACACTTTAATTTTACGGAAAAACAAGGGGGGCAAATAAAATGCCTTTAAATTATGTATTTTGTATCCTTTAACAAACAGATTAACTACTAGTCTCATTTGATAATTAAAATTTTGTGGACTCTTTCTTCGAACTTGACCAATTAAATTCATATTAAATTAATTAATATAATAGAAAAAAAGTTTTTTTATTTTTTAATTAATAATTAAGCGGGAGAAGGGTTGGGTTATTAAACTTTTAGATTTTTTTATTACATGTAGAAATGTAACACGACGAAAATAGAAAGAAAACGAAACGGACAATCTTTCTTTTTTTTTGTATTATTTTTTTGATTTTATCAACTTCAACCTATTTGGCATAGTGTACCTTATCGTTCTTATTAATATTTTATGTGATTTTTACCCCCCCCCCCTTTTTGGGGGGGAGTCTAATTTAGAGAAAAAATAGATAGAGAATAGTAAAGAACAATTGATTTTGAACAATAGATGTCTTTCACATCCAACCGAAAAACCTATTATAACTTTTTAATGGCAGTTCCAAAAAAGCGCACCTCTATTTCAAAAAAACGTATTCGTAAAAATATTTGGAAAAGGAAGGGATATAGGGCAGCATTGAAAGCTTTTTCGTTAGCGAAATCTCTTTCTACCGGGAGTTCTAAAAGTTTTTTTTGTGTAACAAATAAATAATCTGAATCGTTCTAATAAAGTGATATAATTTTGTTTATAGTTTATTTATAATTATAAGTTATAAAAATGATAAATAATATTTATCAATTATATTTATCAATTATAATTAATATTAACATCATAATAGTATAGTAAAAGAATAAATATTAATATATAAGATAAATTACAATATAAACAATATTACAATATAAACAATATACATAAAAAAAAAATAAATAAAAAAGAATTAGTCTCATAATGTTTTAATTTAAACGAATATAAAATTGAATTTGTTTTACAATTTGTTTTACTTTAATTTGAAGCCAAATTTTTCTTTCGTTTCTGATATAGATAAGAATTCTGTTGTCTACTGAATTCTAAAAATGAATGGTACTTTTTTGTTTGAAAAAAGGGTAAACGCAAGCGCAAGGTTTCGCCTTTCATTTTAGTATGTTTTATCATTTTCCGGATGGGGATTATCACTTTCCCCATCGCCCTTACTCAATAATAAAAAGAATTTTTTTTTTAGTTATATTTTTGATTTTATATTATAAAGAAGAGGTCGTTGAAACTAATTGATTAAGTTTAAAATGTTTTTTATAATCTTTTAAATCATTATTTTGGGTTTTAGAAATTATTATCACTATATAAATTCCTTAAACCCAATTAAATTAATAAAAGCCCCGTTTACATTTTTAGGTAGTTATATGACGAATGCGCCAATTTTGAGTGATCTATTTTAGATCCTATGTTTCGATTGGAAGATCGATCAAGATATAATATATATATATTAATTAAAAAATTTAGAAAATATTTTGAAGTATGGTACAATTTCTATACGAAATTTTTTTATATGATTGATACGACCATCCAAAATACCTAACTTAATGGGTTTGCTAAATCTTAACGCAAATTCTCTACACAACAAAAAATCCTAACGCAACCTAACTATGCAAATATTTACATAAATCTTTTGAGTGTATCGCTGAAATTGTGTTATATAAAAATTATTAATCGATAAAATGAATTTTTTATTTTAGATTAATAAAATAAATGATAAAAGAAATTAATCATTAAAAAATGCAAATGAGGTAGAACATTTTTTTTACTTATATCCATGGATTGAAGTAAAAATTATATAGTTACAACTGTTACATTTTAGTTTTAGGAGAGCATAAAGTAATAGCCTACGAAAAAATACATTGTTAGTTCAGTTAAATAAAATTGACATCCTAAAATACTAAATAACTAAATAAAAAGATAATAATAAGAAAAATCAATATTATTAACGTTAACGAAAACGTTTTAATCCCTAATTTTTAAACAAGTTTTTATTCATCAATTTGAATGGTTTCCTAAAAAAAATATTGGATTGAATTAACTCCTTCAAGCTCGACGATTGAATAAAAATAGGTTATTATGATTTCGAATAAGCCGCTATGGTGAAATCGGTAGACACGCTGCTCTTAGGAAGCAGTGCTAGAGCATCTCGGTTCGAGTCCGAGTGGCGGCATGGCATCTTCTAAAAGAGTAAGTCCTATAATGAATTCAATTCCCGATTTCAATTCCTATAATTGAGGGACGCCCTTATTAATTTAATAATTTTTATGATATTTTCAACTTTAGAGCATATATTAACTCATATATCCTTTTCGATCGTTTCAATTGTAATTACAATTCATTTGATAATTTTATTAGTCGATGAAATCGTAGGACTAGATGATTCTTCAGAAAAGGGGATGATAGCTACTTTTTTCTGCATAACAGGATTATTAGTTACTCGTTGGATGTATTTGAGGCACTTACCATTAAGTGATTTATATGAATCATTAATTTTTCTTTCGTGGAGTTTTTCCATTATTCATATTATTCCGTATTTTAAAAAACATAAAAACCATTTAAGCGCAATAACCGCGCCAAGTGCTATTTTTACTCAAGGTTTTGCTACTTCGGGTCTTTTAACTGAAATGCATCAATCCGCGATATTAGTACCCGCTCTCCAATCCCATTGGTTAATGATGCATGTAAGTATGATGGTATTGAGCTATGCAGCTCTTTTGTGTGGATCATTATTATCACTAGCTCTTCTAGTCATTACATTTCGAAAATTCATAAGGATTTTTAGTAAAAGCAATAATTTAGAAAATGAGTCAGTTTCCTTTAGTGAGATTCAATACGTGAACGAAAGAAACAATGTCTTACGAAACACTTCTTTTATTTCGTCTCAAAATTATTACAGGTATCAATTGATTCAACAATTGGATCGTTGGAGTTATCGTATTATTAGTCTAGGGTTTATCCTTTTAACCGTAGGTATTCTTTCGGGAGCAGTATGGGCTAATGAAGCATGGGGCTCATATTGGAATTGGGATCCAAAGGAGACTTGGGCATTTATTACTTGGACCATATTCGCTATTTATTTACATATTAGAACAAATAAAAATTTTGAAAGTGTAAATTCTGCAATTGTGGCCTCAATGGGCTTTCTTATAATTTGGATATGCTATTTTGGGGTTAATCTATTAGGAATAGGGTTGCATAGTTATGGTTCATTTACATTAATATCTAATTGAATAAAAGACTTGACGAATATAAACATAGGACGGCATACAGGTATATATACGAAAACTTCATGTAAACAATCAAGAACCATTTGAATCATTTCCATTACTTGATTCAAATGGTTCTCACAAATTCAAAAGATATCTAGTTATAATAGAATTCCAATTTATTTATTTTACTTAAAAGAATATAAAATTTTACTTAAAAGAATATAAAAGACTCATTTTTTTATTGTACAATCAACCATTTTTAAAATCATGGGATTTCAGTTTCATTTTTTGGTTTACTCACAAAAACTATCGAAAAAAATAATTGGATATAATAGCTTCGACCTTGTCAACTGATAATGATAAAACGAAATCGGGATAAACACCAATACCTATTACAGGTAAAAGGATAGAGATCGAAACAAATAATTCTCGCGGTCCAGAATCAAAAAAATAAGAGTTTGGGGCATTAAAAAGCTTGTATCCATAGAACATCTGGCGTAACATAGATAATGAATAAATAGGAGTTAATATCATTCCAATTGCCATTACAAAAGTAATTAATATTTTTGTCATTAAAAGATATTTTTGACTAGTAAGTATTCCAAAAAAAACTAACAATTCGGCAACAAAACCGCTCATGCCCGGTAATGCAAGAGAAGCCATTGATAAGATACTGAAAGTCGTGAATATTTTTGGAATTGCGATAGCCATTCCGCCCATTTCGTCGAGATAAACAAGACGTATTCTATCATAACTCGTTCCGGCCAAGAAAAAAAGCGCAGCGCCAATAAATCCGTGAGAGATTATTTGTAAAATGGCTCCGTTGAGTCCTGTATCGCTTATAGAACCAATTCCTATAATTATGAAACCCATATGAGATACAGAAGAGTAGGCTATTCTTTTTTTTAAATTACGCTGACCGGGAGATGTTGAAGCTGCATAGATTATTTGAATTGTGCCTACTATAATCAACCAGGGAGAGAATATAGAATGGGCGTGGGGTAATAATTCCATATTGATCCGAACCAATCCATACGCTCCCATTTTTAATAAGATTCCGGCTAAAAGCATACAAGTACTGTAATGTGCCTCTCCATGGGTGTCTGGTAACCATGTATGTAAGGGTATGATCGGTGATTTGACAGCAAAAGCAATAAGAAATCCAATATAAAATATTATTTCTAGTGCTACAGGATACGATTGATTAGCTGATGTTTCAAAATTTAATGTTGGTTCATTGGAACCATATAAACCAATACCCAAAACTCCCATTAATAAAAAAACGGAACTTCCTGCAGTGTACAAAATAAATTTTGTAGCTGAATACAACCGTTTCTTTCCCCCCCACATGGATAGAAGTAGATAAACTGGAATTAATTCTAACTCCCACATGATGAAAAAAAGTAAAAGGTCTCGAGAAGAAAATGGTCCTATTTGACCGCTATACATTGCTAACATCAGAAAATGGAATAGTCGGGAATCTCGAGTAATCGGCCGAGCCGCTAAAGTAGCTAAAGTTGTGATAAATCCTGTCAGTAAAATGGGTCCTATAGAAATTCCATCTATTCCCAATCTCCAGTAAAAATCAAAAAAATCGATCCATTTATAATCCTCTGTCAGTTGCATTAATGGATCATCCAATTGGAAACGATAACCGAATGCATAGGTTGTTAGAAGGAGTTCGATTATGCATATACCTATAGTATACCAACGAATGATCTTATTTCCTCTATGAGGGAGAAAGAAAATTAAGGAACCCGCGAATATTGGCAAAACTACAACTAGCGTTAACCAAGGAAAATTATTCATGGTAAAAACAAGATAAACTTGGACCAGAAAAACCCGTGCTCAAAATAAAAAGTTTTTGAGCGCGGGTTTTTGTCGGTAAAGGTAAAAAAATCAAATGTATTCGAGTAGGGTTTTCTGGAACGTATTAATAAGCCAGACCCATACTTCGAGTTGTTTCATGCCATAAATAAACTCGAACACTCAAGAAATCTGTCGGACAGGCGGATTCACATCTCTTACAACCGACACAGTCCTCTGTTCTTGGAGCAGAAGCAATTTGCTTAGCTTTACACCCGTCCCAAGGTATCATTTCTAATACATCCGTTGGGCAGGCGCGCACGCATTGAGTACACCCTATACACGTATCATAAATCTTTACTGAATGTGACATTTGGATCTATAAATTTTTGAATGTCAGAAAGTTTCGATCTAGTAAACTTGTAAATGAATCATATATTTAGACACCAGATGAATCAATAATTTATCATAATTTTTCTAATCAATCTACTTCTGGATTGACTCATGCGATAGAGCCAAGATACTTTAATTTCTTACATTTTTGAAAACATGTATTATTACGTAATGTATGGTCATGGTAATTCTAATTTATGAATATTAGAATTTATATGATTAATACTACTTATTCAACAAATTCGATTGATTGATACGAGTTGATTTTCTGTTACGATAAATTGATGAAACAATAGCCGGTCCAATAGCTGCTTCAGCGGCTGCAATAGCTATAACAAAAATTGAGAAAATATTTCCTTTTAATTGGCGACTATCAAAAAAATCAGAAAATGTTACGAAATTCATATTAACCGCATTCAGTATAAGTTCAAGACACATAAGGGCTCTAACCATATTCCGGCTCGTGATCAATCCATAGATACCGATAGAAAATAAGTAGGCACTCAAAACAAGTACATGTTCGAGCATCATTGACCAACTCCTTATCAATTTCGATTCATTTCAATATGAACTGAACAACAATTCAACAGATTCAATTGACTAGAATAAAAAAAAGTACGGAACAAAGGCAGATTTTCTATTGTTATATAGAATAGATTGAATAATTTCTATTTTAGACATAAAAAATCTTTAATTAAAGGGAAATAAATGTAATGTAATAAAACCGAACAGAGTTTAATGTGCATTGCTAATTCTATAAATTTTTTACTGTCGCGCCACGGCAATTGCACCTATCAAAGCGGCTAAAAGAATTATCGAAACGAATTCAAATGGAAGAAAAAAATCGGTTGATAAATGAATTCCAATTTGTTGACTATTACTTATCAAATCTTGCTCTATAATCTGGTTTGATCTTGTAGTCCAAATAATTCCGTACCATGACGTATCCGTAATAATAATCATGAGTAAAACAAAAATACTTGTACAAACTGGCAAAGTAACCACATCCCCAATGGTCCAAAGATTCAAATCTTTGTAATATTCTGAACCATTCATGAACATCACAGCAAATACGATTAAAACATTTATAGCTCCCACGTAAATAAGGAGTTGTGCAGCAGCTACAAAATAAGAGTTTAATAGAATATAGAATAAGGATATACAAACAAGAACCAGTCCCAATGAAAAGGCAGAATAAATGGGGTTGGTAAATAATACCACCCCCATACCTCCTAGTATAAGAACCGATCCCAGAAAGACTAAAAGAAAATCATGTATTGGTCCGGGCAAATCCATTATATGTAAAATAAGAGATAAATAAATAGAAATGTTTTTCATGACCTTATTGAGACCCGACCAGAAATTTTTTTTTATGATTTTTGAGCAATTCCTAATTTAATCCTAAGTAAATAAATACTAAGGGATATGAATAAATGTGAGTACTATTATTGGACTAATTTCATTCTTTATCTGAAAGAGTCGTTCTAATTCTAAACTATATATTTTAAAACAATTATGGATATATTAATTAATGGATTTTCAATCCAAATTAAGACGCGTTTCTTACCAACCAATCAATAGTTGGTATTTGTAGTTATTGACCAAACAACACGAAAGAAACCTAAATTCCTTCTATATTAGTTATTAGTAAAGTAATTATAAATTATTCGTTAATCAAGAGATTTACTTATTTATTTGAGGCGAATTCAAAATTGTTCGAATTGTATAATCGTCAATTACTGACATTGGTAAACGACCCAAAGCAATTTGATTATAATTCAATTCGTGACGATCATAAGTAGAAAGTTCATATTCTTCAGTCATTGATAAACAATTCGTTGGACAATACTCAACGCAATTACCACAAAATATACAGACTCCGAAATCAATACTGTAATTAAGCAGCCGTTTCTTGCGAATATCAGTTTCCAATTTCCAATCAACAACGGGTAGATCTATAGGACATACACGAACGCATACTTCACAAGCAATACATTTATCAAATTCAAAATGGATTCGACCGCGGAAACGCTCCGCGGTGATTAATTTTTCATAAGGATATTGAATAGTTACGGGTAAACGATTTGCGTGGGATAAAGTAATCATGAAACTTTGACCAATGTACCTTGCAGCTCGTACTGTTTGTTGACCATAATTCATGAACCCAGTTACCATAGAGAACATATCGTTAATATATATATGAATAGTTTTATGTTTGTTTATTTCTCTTGTTTGAGACACGTTGTGAATATAGAATGTTACTTTACAGTGAAAAGAGTTGGAAAGAAGTTGTTAATAATAGATTACCGAGAGAAATAGGTAAAAGAAATTTCCATCCAAGATTCAATAGTTGGTCCATTCTTAGCCTCGGTAAAGTCCATCTTGTTGTGATAGGAATGAACAAGAACAAATAAGTTTTAGCTAATGTAATAAAGATACCAATTATCGCTCCAAAAACTCCACATGTTTTATTTATTTCAAAAAGCTCAGAAACATATATGTCCGGAATAGATATATTCCAACCTCCCAAGTAAAGAACTGTTACAAATAATGAAGAAACCAATAGGTTTAGATAGGAAGCAACATAAAATAACCCAAATTTTATACCCGAGTATTCGGTTTGATAACCTGCTACTAACTCTTCTTCTGCTTCTGGTAAATCAAAAGGTAATCTCTCACATTCTGCTAGGGAAGAAATAATAAAAATGATAAACCCTATAGGCTGACGCCACAAATTCCATCCCCAAAAACCATATTTTGATTGCGCCTCAACAATATCAATTGTACTTGAACTGTTAGATAATTATAGTCGGTGATACCATCACTGTTACCATCGCTATTACAGAACCGTACATGAGATTTTCACCTCATACGGCTCCTTGAAGGCCAGAAATAAATATAGGGACCGCGTCAGTATTCTTTTTTGAATCTTGATATGTTTGTAGGATGGATAACTATCGGCCGGTCCCAAATTAGACCAATTGAATTCTGTCTGTTATAATTATTTTAATTCAAAATTAAATAAAAAAAGTACTTCTGAATTGATCTCATCCTTTCTTTAATTTTATAATTTCAATAATAATTTCAATTCTTCTTTGTTCAGTAATAACTTAACTGTTCAATAAAATACTTCTTGTAAAAATATCAATAACCCGTTGGTTTCACGTACGAAAAAAAAATTCTATATTAATTAATGAATTATGACACAAATTATATATCTATTAATATGTATATGGGAAAGAATAAAAAAAGAATAAAAGTAACAAAGAATAAATAAAGTATATCTTTTTTTTTTTTTTTTCGTTCCTATTCTTCTTTCTATTTCTGAGAAAAAGAGGGCTTTCAAAATAAAGTTAAAGGATTATTTCGTTTCGAATAGTTATTTATTAAATCGGTGGATAGGAGTATACTCTGGATTGGAATCGTGTCATGGGGAGTACTGCCTGATCATTTCTACCAACTTAAAGCCCCAATTAGTATTCTTTGTTTGTATATTATGTAAAAATGTCCTTTTGGAGAATTTACATAATCTCCATTACTAATCCTTTACATATGTTCGTGTTTCTAACCATCCACTCGTTTTTGCTCAATCCCCCGTTATGCTAATACATAAAAATGATAGTGAAAACTCAATACGGTTGATCTTTTGAACCCGCTTCAAGTCAGGATGACTAATCAACCAATCTTGGGGGAAACGGTCTCTTCTGTTTATGTTTATTTCCGCTTAACTCTCTAACTCTTATACATAGAAAATGAGAATCAATCTTTTTACTGCGAATTTATATATAAGCTGTTTTCTTTCACTCATATAACTATTTGATTTAGTTCATCAACCCGAATAATGAATAAAAAAAAAATTAAGATATCTACTCAATCCATTCCAACCCTTTCCTTGAAAGGAAGGAATAGAGAAAAGTTTATGTCTATGTATCAACGAATCGCACGTAGAGATATTGATAACACACATAAAGTTAATGGTATTTCATAACTAATCGATTGAGCAGCAGCTCGTAGACCGCCTAAAAAGGAATATTTATTATTTGACCCGTATCCCGACATAAGAAGTCCAATTGGCGCAATACTGGAAATGGCAATCCATAAAAAAACACCGATATTGAGATCCGCTAAAACAAGGTGATATCCAAAAGGAACTACTGAATAGCTTACTAAAATTGATATGACTGCTATGGATGGCCCGATACTGAATAAACGAGTATCCCCCCTAGATGGAAAAAGATTTTCTTTGAAAAGTAGTTTTGTCCCATCTGCTAGAGCTTGAAGAACTCCCAAAGGGCCGGCGTATTCAGGTCCAATACGTTGTTGTATCCCTGCCGATATTTCTCTTTCTAACCATACAATTACCAGTACGCCTATTGTGATTCCCACTACAAGAGTCAAAATAGGAACAAGAACCCATAGAATTCCATAAACCTCTTTAAAAAATTCTAATCTAGAAAAAGAATCGATATCTTGTACTTCCGGTGTATCAATTATCATTTCAACGATCAACTTCTCCCATAATGATATCTATACTACCTAGTATCGTCATAATATCAGCCAATTTCATTCTTTTAACTAACCGCGGAAGAATTTGCAAATTGATAAAACCCGGCGGGCGGATTTTCCATCTCCAAGGAAAACCACTCTGATCCCCTATGAGAAAAATTCCCAATTCTCCTTTTGGGGCTTCTACTCTCACATAAAGTTCTTGTTTCGGCAATTCAAATGTAGGAGACGGCTTTTTACTAATAAATCGATATTCAAAATCATTCCATTCCGGATTCCTTTCTCTATCAAAGTATCGTATTTCTAAATTCTCATAGGGTCCCCCTGGAATTCCTTCCAGGGCCTGTTGAATAATTTTTACGGATTCTATCATTTCACCAATTCGGACTAGATAACGAGCCAATGAATCTCCTTCTTTTTGCCACTGTACTTCCCAATCAAATTCGTCGTAACATTCATAATGATCAACTTTACGAAGATCCCATTGTATTCCGGAAGCTCGCAGCATTGGTCCCGATAAACCCCAATTTATTACTTCCTCTCTACCAATAATGCCTACTCCCTCGACTCGTTCTAAAAAAATAGGATTTCGTGTAATAAGGTTTTGATATTCAGCAACTCTTGTTAAAAAATAATCGCAGAAATCCAAACATTTATCTATCCAGCCATGAGGTAGATCGGCCGCTACTCCTCCGATACGAAAATAATTATGCATCATTCTCATACCGGTGGCAGCTTCGAATAGATCATATACTAATTCTCTTTCTCTGAAAATATAGAAAAAGGGAGTTTGTGCACCAATATCCGCCATAAAAGGACCGAGCCATAACAGATGAGAAGCTATACGACTCAACTCCAACATAATTATTCTGATATAGCTGGCTCTTTTAGGTACTTGAATATTTCCCAACTGTTCCGGTCCGTTTACAGTTATTGCTTCTGTGAACATAGTAGCTAAATAATCCCACCGTGTTACATAAGGCAAATATTGTATAATTGTTCGATTTTCCGCAATTTTTTCCATTCCTCGGTGTAAATAACCCAATATTGGTTCACAGTCAATAACATCTTCACCATCTAGAGTAATGATGAGTCGAAGAACACCATGCATTGATGGGTGGTGGGGGCCCATATTGACTATCATGAGGTCTTTTCTTGTAGCCGGTATATTCATAGGTTTTTCCTCGATTCATTCTTTCATGAATTGCTGAAAACGAAAAAAAGTTCATTAAAATTCAAGATCTAATAAATCAAATAATTCAAAATGCCTTTATAAAAATAAAATTAACGAGTTTTTGACTCCCGAATATCCAACCTATTAATTAATTCTTTATAACATATTCTATTTTTCTTTGACAAATAAGACAGTAATCGTTGGCGTTTTCCCAGAATTTTACGTAAACCTCTCTGAGATAAATAGTCTTTTTTGTGTAATTGTAAATGTGAAGTAAGTCTTCGTATCCTATTGGTGAAACTAACTATTTGAAATTCAACAGATCCTCTGTTTTCGTCTTTTTCTTCTTGTGAAATAACTGAGATGAATGAATTTTTTACCATAAACTGAAATCTTCTCTCCCCCCTCTTTTTATTTTAAGATATTTGTTATTGATAGATATCTTTATTGATCAGTAATAATAATGCCCCTAATTTTTATTTGGTATATACAATAATTTGAATTTCGTTATTAATTTCTAATTTTTTTAATTTAATAAAACTTACTCAATCCTATTTTCATTTTAAAATTGGATTTGAAAGGGGATACAAAAGTATGGTTGGTTTCTTCACTCACAAAAGATAAAAGTTTAGACCTAAAATAAGAAAATTTTGTTCATTCTAGATCTAATTGATATGTCATTGAATTAGTATCATGTATCAGAATGGAATGTAAGACAACGTATGCGTGCATCTCTTTGTCGTCATAGACCAGAGTATGGGAAATATAGGAAAAATGTACTATTAATGAATTTTCAATCGCGGATACATATGTATCCTTACCATACTGAAACAACTGCCATTATTGGTATTAAACCAATAACGATTCATACAAGCTAAATCTTCTAATCGATAATTGGGCCAAAGAAATAGCTTTAATTTTATAAGTTTTTTTTTATCTTTTTTGCTTTTATCCACAACTTGACTGTTTACCTCATTCCCATTACAAAAAGATGCCTTTCTATGTCTATTCTTAGAATTTAAACAAATTAGAATTCGCAATTCTCTACGACGTCTAGGCGATAAAATATTTTCAGGAACAAACAAATCATAATTTTTTTTATATCTATTTCCAGTCATCTTTTGATGTTTTGTAATGACTTCATCAGAATTCTTATCAACATGTTTTTTTTCTCGGTATCTTTGATTTATTTGATGTTTACTTTTATGAACTAATGAAATACCGAGGGTTTGATACATAATAAATTTTCCATCATTTTTTATAGCTAGACGAATTGGTTCAATAATCAAAAATCCCCTTTTAATAAATTCTGTAAGAGTTACATCTTTCTGAATCGTCAAAATATCCAGACTCATTTCGCCCCTTTGAATAGAGGATATAGTAATTTCTCTTGGATTTATCAGTCTAAGCAGGAGACAATATACGTTGATGTTATTGATTATTTTTTTATTTAAAGAATCATCCCATCTCAATTGAAAATACAAATACCTTTTTAGGAAGAAATCAAACTCCGCTTTTGTATTGATCTTGTATTGCTTTTTATTTCTATGTTTTTTCATGTCCGATCCCGTATAATCTTCTTCAACATCTTTTTCTTGGTTTGAAAGAGCTGATTTAAGATCTGCTTGGCCCGTGGATTCTTTTTCTCCTTGATTTCGGTTTTCTAATTCAAGAGATTTTTTTTCATTCGCCGATATTGATATAAAAGGATCTCTTTTTTTATTTCCAGTGATGCTTTTGTTTTCACTAGCATTTTTTTTTATATTCGAATTAAAAAGTAGTAATTTAATTGGTATAACCCACGGTTTCATTTTATACGTATTATAAAGTCTCACAAATTCTGGCAAGAACCAAAGTTCCAGATTTGATATGGGACGACTTAGTATTTCTTCATTCATTCCCATCCAATCCAAAAGGGGTTTTTGATTGGATATTTGATCTTGCTGAAGTGTGAGATAAAAAAGACCTTTATTATTGATTTTATCAATTATTTGATACTTATTAACCCTAGTCTTAGTATATTTATTACTGTTAGTGTCAGTATCAATATTGATCCAGGCCTCAATATCGACTTTCGTTTTAAGACAAAAATCGAGAATTCTCCAATCAAAATATTTTCTATCCGTATTTTTATCCATATCTCGAATATCATCTTCTACCATATTAAAGGATTTTTGTTTATGTGTGTTGTAATTATAAAAAATATCTTGGTTAGTTTTTACTTGTAATGGTGATCCATAAATTGAAGAGTACTTCTTAGTTTCAGAATTTATAGATTTATATGCTAAAAGATCATATCTATATTGTTTTTTAAAATTATCCTTTTGATTCAATAATAAATCCGTTTCAATTTTTTTTTCGTAGTGAATTAATTCATCTTTTTCATATAAATCACACAAATCTTTATATAAATCTTTATTTTGAGCTATACAGTTCAATATATTTCGCCATTTTTGTGGTACTACTCTAGACCATTTAATTTGAGATACATCACATTGATATTGATAATGACTCCTTAACCAATTTGTCCATTGATTCATTCCAGAATTGCGAAGATTCTTAGGTCTTAATTCGGAATGAAATAGTTCTTGTCTTACAACAAAAAAATCCTTTATTTCATTCTTAAGAAAAAGGGGGTTTCCATTATATTGAAATACGGATTTCAATTTCTCTAACTTAATAAGTTGGGTTTGTGATAATTTGTAAAATACATATGCTTGTGAAAAGTAAGATAAGTCAAAAAAAGTCTTTGAATTTTTTTGACTAAGACTAATATTAGTATTAGAAAGTGACTCTTTTATAATCGAAATAAATTTAATTAAACTTTGATTTGTTTTATTAATTCTTTCTTGATTTGTTTCATTACTGTTAATGTTTTTATTAATAATTTTTTTTGTTGATTCAAGAAAAAGTTGTGTATTGATACTAGGAATATTAATCATAGATAGAAAGATATCTATGTATATCTTTTCAATGAAAAATATTATAAAATAATGGGATTTACGGATTAATCGAGCAGTTCTTCTTTTTAATATCTGCCAAATATTTTTTTGTGATTCCAATCTTTTATCATCATAACTTATTTTGTTAGAACTCAAATTTCTATCTGAAGTTATAAATTCCTTTTTCTTGTCTTTTGTAATTTTTTCTATTTGATTTATTATTGTGTTTATTCTATCAGTCAGATCTTGCATTTTTTTTTCTGTTAATGAATAATTTGTCCAATCCTGAGATCTAATTTGAATGGACGATTCCTGAATCATCCGATTACTGATTATTGAATCTTTTTTAATTTCACTCAATTCATATACTTCTATTTCTCTCAATCCAAATAATATAATTGGGTTTATTTTTGAGAGTTCTTTTATTATTTCTTTTATAAACAGAATGTTTTTAATGATCCATTTTTTTGGTTTTTTTGAGACATTTAGAAACAATTTTGTTTGTTCTTTAAAAATTCCTAGAATTATAAAACATTTCTTTTGCAATTTTTTAATTTTTTTTTTGAGTTCTTTAAAAATCGGTTCAAAAAATGAAAGTTTTTTTCTGGGAGAACCAAAAGGTAGTTCAGCTTCCATTCCAAAAATTGTTAAAAAACAAAAATCATTTTTTTGACCTTGCTTTTTCATTGCATCGTTATAAGGGGCTCGTAACTTAGATCTGTGCCAAGGTTTAAGACGAAAAGGAAATAGAATCTTGATCTGAATGCCGTCTGTTAACCAGTTTTTTGGAAATTCTTTTTCTGATAATTGAACGCCGTTATAGGTACATTTAACATGCATTTCTCTATTCCAATCCTTTAAGTCCTCATACCATTCCGGAAATTGAAATAATAGTATACGGACGATATTTTTAGCTATTATCAATGAAGGTAATATAATATATTTTCTAAGAATTGATTGGGTTACTAATAAAAAACCTCTCATTACTTGAGCAAGTAAAATACTATCCCAGGCTTCCGCTATTTGTATACGCACTTTTTCCTTTCTTTTGTCTTCTTCTTTTTTGTCCTCCTCTTTTTTTTTCGCACTTTCTTTTGTCTTTTTCTCTGTATAATTCGAAATTGTGAATTCTGTGTTTTTCGACATCCAATTTCTAAAATTTTTTTTCATCCGTTCAGAAATATCAAAAACAAAAAAAAAAGATTTGTCTATTCGGTCCAAAAAAAGAGGGGAATGCGCATTTGCTTCAAAGAGTTTCCAAGTAACTGTTTTACGTCTTTGAGCGCGCATGGAGCCTTTGATTATGTCTCGACGAAAATCCGATTGTTGGGAATAACGTATCAAAGCAACTTCGCCTGTTTGATCAGTATTATTAGTTTCTTTGGTATTAGTATAAGCATCAGTGTTTTGTTGGTTATCAGTAAAAATCACTACACGTTTGGATTTTCTTGAACGAATCTGATGATCCTCTACCACAGTTTCTTCGGTTTCCCCCTCCTGTTGTTCAAAATCGTTGATTAATTTGTATGACCATCGAGGAACTTTTTTATTAATTTCTTTTATTCCAATAGATTTTTTTTTAATCATTTTATCGTTGGGAACAGTTCTAATTGCATCAAATAATAATTTTAAAATTTTGATTCGATCCTCTGAATCAATTCTTACCTGTTCGTGTTCTGTAACTAAAAAAAGTCTTTTAAAATTGAAATTTGATGTGTATTTTACAACCAATTCATTGATTAAATTTAATAAATAAAAAATTTCTGTTGTTAATGATTTTCTATCAAATGAATTTATTT